TTGTTGTCGGACCTGATTAATCGCTCTTTGTTGTTCAAAATGAAGGGTTTCATTTTTGTAATTTTCTAATTGTTCCAAACTATAAGAAGTAGCATTAATCAAATTGACTTTTTCTCGTTCTATTTCAGAGTATCCATTCATTCGATACTCATCTGCTTCCATTTCCACTTTTCGTAAACGAGCCCGGGCTCTTTCGAGCTGCTCAATGGCTCCTCTACGTAATTCTTCCGAATTTCGAATAGTACTCAAAATCCTCTGTTTTCGATTATCTAATAAATCATTTAATGAAAGTAGATTTACCATTAACCATTAATTTCACAACTTCCATGATCTCTTCCCGAACCAAACATGAATCTTTCGATTCATTTGGCTCTCACGCTCCATTTTTTTTATGGGCATTCTCCCATATCTTTTTTTTAATGTAATGAGCCTATCCTCTCTATTTCTGTTTGTATTCAAACATATCAAAACCGATACAAGACCAGAATATTAAGAGGACTCTTCCGACCAGACAAAAAAGATATAATTGTCAGCAAAGTTGTTCCTTTATTTAATTGAAAATTTATATTTATTTATATTTATATATATTTTCTTTCCTTTTTTTTATTCAAATCCAAAAATTCCTCTTTTTTATACATAGGTCGTCGATTCGGCATTGGATAAAAAAAGGCAGGGTGTCCTTTATTTATTCTAGTAAATGGTTCAAATCATTTTATCGATATGAGTGTTCTATATCAGAAAAATTACCAACTATTTTTTTTTACCATTTCGGTACTAACGTAGTGGTAGAAAGAGTACCATGTTGTGCCCGGACTTCAAACAGTTTAGCTTTAACCATGTTAATGGTCTCACATTATTGGTTGATAGAGAATCAAAGTTGACTTACCAATGAATAACGAAATGCTATGGTTCTTACATATGATTTATGAATTTATTCAGAAGGAATTCGTCGAGATTGTGCACTTTTTTTCCTACTTTGTTTTTCCTATTTATCCTAGAATATTTATCCTAGAAATATATATACTATATAAAATATAAAAAAATATATAATAAATATATATAATATAAATAACTAACATAAATAAATAATAAAAAATAAATAAATAAAGTGCAGCCGGTTAGATCCAACCTATTCTTGAAATATACAACTCGCACACACTCCCTTTCCAAAAAAAATCAATACACCAAGCACTACACTTAGATTTATTGGATTTGTTGCTAAAATATCGGTATTAAACCCGAAACTCCCGGCGGATGGCCAGTGGCCTAAGGAAACGAAAGAATCGGTTAAATTTTGCATATGCTCTCCTCTTATAGATAGGACTAACAAAGAACAGAGTTCTTTTTGTATCACTTGGCTCGCCCTTTTTTTGATCGATTTCTTTTTCTTAATTTCCCATTTTTTTATGGGAGTAGATTAAATCTATTTATTGAATTTGAGAATTCAAAAATTTCTTATTTTTTTGAAGTTTCCGATAAGATACTTATTAAGTTAGGTCCTAGGTCTCGTATCAATTGCAAAATAGCTCCTTTGTTCAAACACTTCCTAAAAGAAAAGTCCAAATTCCATCGTACTAAACGAAGGACGGGAAGGAAGAAAGCGAGCGAATCCACCAATTCCTCATCCTCAAATCAGTCCTTCCCGGGGTATTGTCGCAACAAATACATAATTGTAGGAGTAAAGTATTGATATAATTCACAGAAGCAAACGGCAATGAGTTAATATAAAATAAGAAAAAAGTACGTAACACACTTTTTTACATTTTCATTCTAGATTCTAGGGTTAAATTAAACAAAAGGATTTGCAAATAAAAGCGCTAATGCCACGACCAGTCCATAAATTGTTAAAGCTTCCATAAAAGCTAGACTAAGCAATAAAGTACCTCGTATTTTTCCTTCCGCTTCTGGTTGTCTCGCAATACCTTCTACGGCTTGGCCTGCAGCAGTACCTTGACCAACTCCAGGTCCAATAGAAGCAAGCCCTACGGCCAATCCAGCAGCAATAACGGAAGCGGCAGAAATCAGTGGATTCATGATGATAGGTTCCTCGCACCAAAAAAAAATGGTTAATGATACAATCAACCAATGAATTATTACTTATTTGATCACTAAAATATATCGAGTCGAAGTAACTAAAACTTCGAATAAAAATAATAAATAATATAGATAGGGGTAACCCCTATATAACTAGTATATATCTAATATCACATATACATTTGTTTCTTTCATAACGTAAACCGCGCGCATTTTCTATTGAATCGGATTCTAGAATAATTCTTCGAAAGATATACATACAGGGGCTGTGGCTGGACTTATAGACATTACATATATCTAGTGTGACCCCCCTAACCCATCCACCATTTCGTAATATCGTCTATCTTTCCTCCTACAACTCTAGTCGTATATACATATGTATTTCTATCTATTATGTTCCCCAACTAAGAACCAAATAGATTTTCCTGAACCACGCATTGCCTCAATTGGGATAAGCTTAAAAAAAAGAAGACTATTTCGAAAACTAATCAATGATGACCCTCCATGGATTCCCCTATATAAGCCGCGGCTAAAGTTGCAAAAATAAGAGCTTGAATACCGCTTGTAAATAATCCAAGAAACATGACAGGTATAGGAACTACTGAAGGTACTAAAGAAACAAGAACAACAACTACTAATTCATCAGCCAATATATTCCCGAAAAGTCGAAAACTAAGAGATAAAGGTTTTGTGAAATCTTCTAGGATGTTAATTGGTAAAAGTATTGGAGTTGGTTGAATGTATTTTCCGAAATAACCCAATCCTTTTTTGGTAAGACCCGCATAAAAATATGCCACTGACGTGGGTAAAGCTAAAGCAACAGTAGTATTTATATCATTCGTGGGGGCGGCCAACTCCCCATGAGGTAACTGTATGATTTTCCAAGGTAAAAGGGCCCCCGACCAATTAGAAACAAAAATAAATAGGAACATGGTTCCAATAAAGGGAACCCAAGGACCATATTCTTCTCCAATCTGAGTTTTGCTCAAGTCTCGAATAAATTCAAGGACATATTCGAAGAAATTCTGACCGTCGGTCGGAATGGTTTGTGGATTCCGAACAGCTATGATGACTGAACCTAATAAGATAGCAATTACGACCCAAGAAGTGATAAGTACTTGGGCATGAATTTGTAAACCTCCTATTTGCCAATATAAATGTTGGCCTACTTCTACACCTGATATATCGTATAACCCTTTGAGTGTTTTAATGGAACATGGTATAACATTCATATTGTCCTCTGACAGAAATCGAACTTCAAAAAAAAATAATTATTTTGATTCAACCATCTCTTTCTCAACTTATCTACTTTCATCATTAATCATATATTTAGAATGCCAAGAAATCACATAAGATAATATCAATATTCCATTTTATCTCTTTTTAAAAATTCAAGACAAGAATAGTAACCGATCCAAGAAATCAAAATAATTAACTAATCTTATTATTCTTAATCATAACATAATCATAATCAACGACTTCTTATATAGCTAGAACGACCCTCACAAATTGCGGATACTAATTTGTTAAGAATCAATCGGATTGAAGCTATAGCGTCATCGTTGGCTGGAATCGAAATATCTGCGAGATCTGGGTCACAATTTGTATCAATTAAACAAATTGTCGGAATTCCCAAAATGACACATTCTCGAAGAGCCGTATATTCTTCTTGCTGATCAACGATGATTACAATATCGGGCAACCCAGTCATATATTTGATCCCACCCAGATATGTTTGCAAAGTAGATAATTTTCTCTTCAACATTGCTGCATCTCTTTTAGGGAGACGGTTGAGTTTCCCCATCTTTTGTTCTGCTCTTAAGTCTCTGAACTTATGAAGTCTCGTTTCCGTAGTGGACCAATTCGTTGACATACCACCGAGCCATTTTTTATTAACATAATGACATCGAGCCCTTATTGCAGCTGATGCTACTAAATCCGCTGCTTTATTTTTGGTACCAACGATTAAAAAGTTTTTTCCTCGGCTTGCTGCATCAAAAACTAAATCACAGGCTTCTGATAAAAAACGAGCAGTTCTAGTAAGATTTGTAATATGAATACCTTTACGCTTTGCAGAAATGTAAGGGGCCATTCTAGGATTCCATTTCTTAGTACCATGACCAAAATGAACTCCAGCCTCCATCATCTCTTCCAAATGGATGTTCCAATATCTTCTTGTCATTTTTCCCACGCTTTTTTTTAACAAATAAATAATTGTTCCTACGGAACCTTCTACCGGGATTGACCGTTGATACACAGCCCAAACCGTGCATTTTTTTTTTATTACCAAATCAATAACTAGAAAGTAAAAAGAAGAAATCTCACCTTAGGAATTATGAAATCGCGTAAATGATTTTTCTGGTGTGTCATGGAAATTGTTTGGGGCGCAAGAACAAAAAAATTCTCTATGGTGTAACAAAATATCTCTCATTTCCAACTCGAATAGATTTTTCTTTTTGATTTCCAAATGAATGTTTTTGTCTTGCCTTGAACGGTGCACTAATTTTTTGAATCCGGTACCGACAGGGATAATCCCCCCCAGAACAACATTTTCTTTCAGACCCTTCAACCAATCAATACGACCCCGTAGAGCAGCTTTTGCTAAAACTCTAGCAGTTTCTTGAAAACTTGCTTCGGATATGAAACTTTGAGTATTCAGAGATGCCCTCGTTATTCCCAATAAAATTGCCCGATAACAGATCGCTTCGTCTAAAGCACGCCCTGCTCGTTCCGCCCGCAACAATCCGATTAATTCTCCAGGCAAAAAAACATTAGACATTCCATCTTCTGAAACCAACACTTTTGATGTTACTTGCCGTACAATAATCTCTATATGTCTATTATGGATCTGTACCCCCTGGGATCGATAAACCTTTTGGATCTTATTAACCAAAGAGATACGACTTTGGGCTATGGTTAGCTCAGCTCCAATTAAGAATCCCCAAGGAATTCCGAGAATTCTTGGTATACGCTCGTTCCAACCTTCAACTCTTCTTTCAAGGTTCATCGATATTGAACCAATCGAACGCACTTCTAAGATTTGTTCCACTTTTGGAAGGCCTTGCGTTATGTCACCAGATCGGGATTTTTCATATATAAATGTAACTAATGTATCTCCTTCAGAAAGGGTTTCTCCATAATGTCCGCGAACAGTCGCTCCTGGAGTAGCCAAATAGGGCTTAGCTGATCTTATAACTAAGGAGTCAACGTGAACAATTAAAATTTGACCAGATTTTTTTATGTGTGGTCCATATTTAACTAGACATATATTTTCACAAATAAATTGTCCAATGCTAATTATTGTGGATGTCTCTTCACAATAATTGTGATGTAGAAAGCACCAATTCAAATGGAATGAATTCAAAATGATGTTATTGCACGGGCCGGGATTATAAATCCCCCTATTTTCATCTATTAAACAGTATTTAAGTACTTCAAGTACTTGGAAAGTCTGTTTAAAATTATCAAGTATCCAATATTTGTTTAACAAGATCTGATTATGAGTTATGAAATGGTAAGATGAATAAAAGTTCACTATTTTAGGTACAATAGTACCTAAGGGACCCAACAAATCCCTAATTGGAGTTATGGGATTCGATTCTTTTGCCACATTGTTATATTTTGAACTGTTGAATGGACATGGACCAACTCGAGAACAATTGAATGATGACAAAATTATCAAAGATTGGCATTCCTTAGTTCGATTCAACAACGTACCAATAGTTCCTTGATGGTGGGTAACTGATGGAATCTTCGCTTTGGAATAAAAAGGATTGATATTGGTGCGATCTAATCCATTATCGGGAATCAATCCTGAACCCGCCGTATCATACCTTTTTCCGGCATATGAAATAGTAGACTTGACTAACTCAATTCTTATGAAATCGCGAATCAGATCATTTGCCCTTACCTCAACAAAGGAAGCACGAACCTCTTCTATAGAACCTTTTTTTTCTTGGTCCCAATTCAATACTAAGCAAGTCCGAACTAATTGAATACTTGTGTGATAAATTCCGCGAATTGACTTTCCATTTCCATAAAGGATATAATTGACAACTTTAAGTTCGACATTATCTTTTCCCTGCAAGAGATCTTGAGGGAAAAGTTTTGCGAAATTTATCCCATCAGCTATTTCATATGTGACTACGGGCCGAACCAAAACAAAATACTTTTTTTTGGCGGGTGTGATCCGTTGGACATAGATCCCATTTTTCCATTTTTTTTTTGATTCCTTAGAATTTTTTTTTTCCGTTCCCGGTGGTATCAAAATGCCGCTGTGTCTGGATATCTTATCTGTCTCCCCGGGAAAATGAATATCTCCAGAAAATATTTTCAGTTCAATACTTTTTTTTTTTCTCTCCACCCGGACTAATCCACCTACTCGGCTTCTTGTATTTGTATTTAAAGCGAGTTGTGTATCTACTCCAATAATACTATTGTTCCGGACCATTATGGACGAAGATCCGGGTAAGATATGCGCCTCTTCGGGAATAAAAAAAAACCGATCCACTTTCATTTGGTATTTCGGACTAAATTCTTTTGCTCCTCGATACTCAATCAAATCTTCTTTTTTTACGATTGAATCCACCTCTACGATCCCATATTTAGTAATTCCCGAACTCTCTCTTCTGTATCGCGGATCATCAAAATAAGCAAGAATACTATTTCTACGTAAAATACCATTTATGGGTATTTCAATCGAAATACCAAAAGAGGGTATTAGTTCTTTCTCTCGTTCTTGATCATATTGTAATGGGATGAGAAATCTATTTCTTCGCCTTTTCGCCAAGAAATCAGAATTCTCTTGGGGAATCGAAGGATATATGAAATTCCAATGCCCATTGGATATGATTCGATCAAGTCTTGAATAGTCAAGAATTTCCCTATCTTTTTTACCAGAAGGATCCAACAATTTATGTCTTACTCGATCATTAGTGATTAATCGGTCAGAGATATATCTTTCGTCGACAGAAAAAGAATGAGCATTCATTTGATCTTGATCCTTGTGGAGCGAAAAAGACACTATACTAGATCTGCACGGACCCCCTGCTAATATCCATAAATGACTTGTTTTTGGTAATAGATGAACATTACTATATGTATATTCAGGTGCATGGTAGACATCGGTACTCCAGTGCATTTCTCCCTCTGATTCAGAATAAATATGTTTTCGAACCCTCTCTTTAAAATGAAAAGTGGACGTTCCGGCACGAATCTCAGCAATCACTTGTTCAGATTCTACATATTGATCATTTTGAACTAAAATCAAACTTTTTGGTGGAATATTCACACTATGTAGAATATCCCGACTCTCAATAGTTACATACAAGTCTATAGAACATAGAAAAGCAGGATGCCCATGACGAGTACGCGTGGGATGAACCAAATACTCATTGAACTTTATTTTTCCATTAGAAGGAGCTCGTACATGTTCGGCAGTACCGCCTGTGAATACTCCACCCGTAT